TACGGCTCTTCCTAAGAACTTGAAGCCCCCTCTCTCTAAATAGAAAAAAATGCATTTACAAGACAAAAAAGACTTTTTCAAAAAGCCTTCGCCCTCCTATTCAACGGGGCTATTAGAGAAGCAGCTTCGTTCCTTGACTTCTTTTCTCAGTCAAGCTTCCTTGTTCCTTAGTGTAGTCTCGGTCCATAGTTGTTGACTCCGTTCCTTATAGCCTAGTCTATATCCACAGCTGACGTGACTCCGTACCGACGCCTTTCCCTTTGTATAGTATACGGCTAAGTGACTTCGTAACCTCAACGTACTTTTTTTCTTACTGTAGCATAGGCCTTCGTCGGGCTTTCGTCCCTTCGCCTATAGACGGCGGCTTGGCTTCGCTATCGCTCATGACTTGGTATAGAGCCGTGTAGTCGTCGGTTTTACCACCAGAATGCCTATGAGATAGTGGTCGGCCTTTCGAATGCCTTCTTCCTGACTTTTCTGAGAAGCCCTTTACGACTATACTATAAAGGACAGGGGGGTGTTCACCTTTGGAAACTTAGCTACTTAAGTCCTTCTCAGAAAGTCAAAGTAAAGGCGAACGGCATTCTGTTCTACAGCTACAACACTGAATATTTCTTATTAATATTAAACATCTTAATAGTAGAACTACTTTCGTAGTACTAAACAAGGAAACCTTCGGTTCCCTTTGTTTGAATAAACGCCGCTTATTTTAGTTTACATTCAAACCAAAGTAAACCAAGCCTAAGCGGTCACGACATCTTGTTGATATTGATTGAGGAGTTTGATGGAGTTTAGCTGACTGAATCCATAAACCTAGAAAGTCGCCGTCACGGGTACTTTTTTATTTAAATTTGACTCTATAGGTAGGTATCGGCGGGGCTTGCGTAATGTAGTTGTAGTTAAGGCTGAAGTAGCGCTTTTTATTTTAGAAGATCTACTGAAGTACCAAAGGCGAACGGGGCTCCCAGGCCGGGACGTCTGGCAGAATGCTTGGCCTCCTGCGCTGGAAGCGAGACCCGAAGGGTGAGCTTATGGCGGTTAGCTTCTAGCACTAAATAATAGGCATTAGGCATTCTGAGCTGAAAGGAGGCAAGCAAATGAAGGGAGGCATTACGGGCCGACTACAAGAAAAGCAAAGCTTCGTAGACTCGGTCAAGTCGCTTATAGAATGCCGACGACTATTTTCCACTTAATTAATAAGTGAAGGGGAGAGGGAAGCGAGGCTTAGCGAGCTTTATAAGGCCGACCACTACATAAGCCGCTGGCGGAGAAAGCTCGAAGAGCTTCCCTTCATTCATTACTAAGCCAAGGTCCCAGGTCTCCGAGTCAGCCCGCGCTTTTTCGAAGAATCCTGCACCCATGGGCATACGGCCTGGCAGGCCTTCCCTTTCCGCCGGAGCTTCATGGGCGTTGCCCCGTTCCCCAATCAGATGTTTGGATGTGAGCTATACTCCGCGAGGAGCCAAACGGGCGTATGGCCTTGCCATTTGACCTCTTTTCCCGTGTGACTAGGAATGCTCAGTGACAACCTCTCAATTGTCACCGCCTGGCCTCTCTTGCTACCACGGTAGCACCTAGTGTGGTCAGCACCAATCGTGTTCGGGCAACGAAGCTTACACTCATTCACATTGGTTCATCCTGCTATGCCCTGGGCCTTTTGCTCTTCTAACGTAAAAGGTGGCCGGCCATTCGTCAAGGCCCAGGAATCCGCTGGACATCTCAGCGGCGGGATTTGATACCCGCATCCGATCGAAGTTGCATTTTAGTGCTCCCCTAACATAAAGGGGAGCTTTTTCTAAGTGGGTCGCTTCGCGCAAGACATTGCTTAGGACCAACGGGTCACACGACAGGTGCACGATCTACTTTGCACCTTCCATCCTTCAGCCCTTCGCCTATCGGCTTGGCAGGCAAGCTACCTTGATCCGTCTTCGGCTTCGATTCGTTACGCTCAGAAGCTCCAACAAGCCCTAAAGTCTCTTGCCGCCTAAAACTCTGCCAAGAGAGCGCTGCTTTACGTTTGATCCTATGTACCCATAGAATGCTATGCGTTCTCCACTTTCGGATCTCGCAAAGAGAGAACGTGTTTTTTCCTCTGACTTTCTCTCTCATTCGCGGAGCGAAGAAAGCGGGCTTTGCCCCAGCTACCGCTATCCTTGGGAAACCAAAAGAGCTACCGAAGGAAAGGGATGCAGTCTCTCCCTTGGCCTTTGGAGAGGAGAGGGCAGAGAAGAAAACGTCCTTCGCGCAAGTTTTTTTGCTTCCTGCGTCCTTACTAGTAAAAAAGGGGCTCTTCGACCAAGAAGGCATTCTGGTAGGAAGGCCGACCACTACATAAGTCGCCATCCGTCCAGGAGAGAAGCAAGCTACCTTTCTTTGATCCCCCTTCCCGGGCAGGGAAGAGAACGAAAATGGACCGCAGATGGTAGTCGTGGTTGATTCGAGGATCTTACGCGGCGGAGCGAACTCTTCTATCGTGTTGCATTTTCTCTGGCGGACCCCCCCCCCGGTCCATCGTACTGGAGCGATTCGAGAAGAACGATTAGGCTCATATTCTATCCTTTCTACAATGCCTATAGACGAAGTGCTTCGTTTCAGATCAATTCTTCGCTGCAATCGCTTCGATCCACCCCCTCGGTGAAAAACCGTAATACGCCCTGAGGAATTCCTACCAGCAGACTTCCCTGTACTCAAAGTGAATTGTCTAAGTGCTCTCCTTTGTCTCATTGTTTATCTCGTAATCATTCGATTCCGCCCCTAAAGCTAGCTCCTACTCCTCCTCCTTCTCCTTTAGGATAGGATCCTCCTTGGTCCTTTTTACATAACACTCTCGGCCGCCCAAGAGGACTGGCTATCTTTCTCTTTATACGCAATATCTTGAAAGGCAAAGAAAAACATCTACCTTGGCAACGTCATTGACTGATATATTCATTGCATGGAATGCCACACTCAATTGTCAGCGACTGGGGACCCGGTCTTCATTAGCAATTTATGGCATGAGCTCTTTCGTTTACAAGGGACACAATTTAACATGAGTACTGCTTTACACTCTTTTCCCGGGTGGGGCTTCTTATACCTAAACGCAGCAGGCCCCGCGAGTAGTCGAACAAATGAGAGGTTGTCGACGAAGGGGTCAAAGGTTGCGCTTGCGATAATCCGAAGGTTGCGCAAGACCCCTTCAACCTCGCCCGCGTGTTAGCTTGCTTGTACTATCGCTCGCCTGCCTGACCTGCTTTCTGGCTAGCTTCTTTATGGCAAGCGCTACCCTAACCTAGCTAGCGCTACATCTTGCTAACGTCGTCTGAATTGCCTTGCAAGCGCTACATCTATATGGCAAGCCCACGTCGCCTTCGTCTCCCATTGTAGTCGCCTTCTTCATATGGCAAGCGCTACCCGTCGCTTGCACTACATTGTCTGACGATAACCTTGCCTGACCGCTTCCGCTCTGACTGAGCTGACCGTCGCACCTGACTTCTATATCCCATTATCCATAGATCTCCTTCCTTATCGTTGCCGGTCTAAGCAGAAGGTTGCTAAGTCAGATGTCTGGTGAACACATTCGTAATGAGTATGGGTCTAGTAGGTGTACTAGTAAGGAAGCGAGGTACTGAGTTTAGCGTCGACAAGGCAAGTAGTGGATCTTTATTATCGAATGATATGGGAGACAGTCAAAGCATCAGTCTCAGCATCAACAGAAGAAAAGGACTGACCGACCGCCGTTCAAGAGAGATCCCGAAGGCTCGAACTTTTTGCTAGCTTTGAAAGATGGGCCGAAGGAAAGAGGAAGACCAAACAAAGTCGCGGTCAAAGCAAAGAAAAAGATGCCAAAAAAGATTAACTTTAGCTTCTAGCTCGCTTAGCTTAGTGTAGGTTGCTTGCAAGACTTTCGATAGCTGGCTCGGCCGAACGGAATCACCGATCTAGATAGAAGGGTCGTTCACTCCCTATTCTTTGAGAGGTTGCTTGCGACGGTAGCATTAGCTAGGCAATCAAGGCAGGTCGAACAGAGTCAGTCCTAGGGTGAAGATCATCGGATGGAAAAATGGATTGAGCTGGCTAATCACTTGATGACCCGGTGGAGAATGGGAACAGAGAGTCGCTCCCATAAACGAATGAATGGGACTCCTGGTCCTGATCGAACCAGAGATTCCGACAACCCGGGGAATCGGCAGAAAGAGATGGGTCGGATACTGGAATCTGCCCAAAAGTCCTGACTTTTTCGAGGCAGGGCTTCGACCCGTATCTGGCCAACTCCTCGAACTGCTGGGTGCGGCATATTCATGGACTGGCAAAGCGAACTCTCAATTTGATCAGGAGAGCCTAGAGAGCTCTCTATCTTTCCCCAAATTCCGACTAGCGCGGTTCTTTTTCTCGACCAATTTGAATTCCATTTCATTTTTTATTTTAAGTGTTGTAGAGTAGTAAGTAGCTAGGCGGATTTCAGCGCATGCTGCATTGAGAATCTCCAAAGAAATTAGAAGCGCCTATGATAGCGTATGATTATTCCCATTTGTGACCGACGGTTGCTTGCAAGAGGTGGCGATCGGCAGTGTTCCAAAGCGCCATAACGACGTGCGTTAGAGCGTTATGGCAAACGATCCCCATCACCTGTAGTTATGGGGATCGCCTTCGGCTTGCTATACTCTTTCCCTAACGCATGCTGGTTACCATAAAGACACCGAGGGATATCGCATGCGCTAGTTTCGGGGATGTTGTTTACACTACTATTGGTAACAACTCAAAGTGCCGGAACGACTCTAGTGGTGCAAGCGAAGGTTTCAGTCTTGTCGAGCGAAGCAACCACTAGTCGCCCTTAGTGCTCCAAAACACCCTTTCGCTTGCGTGAGCAACGGCCCCTAGCGCCCAGAGCAAGCGCCTTTAGTGTTCCCGACCGCCTGCCTTTCGGCCTTAGCGTTCCAAACAACCAGTAGTGTGACCGATCTGTGTTCAAAACAACCGATGACGCTAGCGACGACTCGTGGGGCCCCCTAACGCCGAACAAAAAGGACTAGTGCTATAACGACTAGTGGTGTTACGGAACAACTACCCGACGAGTGGTAATAAGGACAACGGAAGTAGGTTTGACAGTAGCGTTAGGACGACTGGTTCTCGTAGTTGTATTGCCCTAACGCAACGACTCAAACAACTACGAGTGCTCCCAAGACGATGAGACGCATGCGCTATACCGTCGAGTATTGCTTGCGAAGCAACCGCAACTCGTTGTAGGTCCTCTCCAACCATTACAGTCGAGTAGCTTTCACTCCTTCGCTTGAAATGTGCGGTTGGTTTACCTAACGCATGGCTTCCCCAACGCCAATAGTCGCATGAGTTCTCCTAGGCCATAACCCATGCGTTGAAAGAAACCGCATGATGCGTTCCGGAGTTGCCGTAGTTCCGTTACCGCCTTGTCGTCTTGGGTTGGGAAGGATACGACAGGCTCAATTCAAGGACACTCAATTTCAGGCTTTCGAAGCTCTGACGCTTTCTGTCGCATTTGTTCTCTCTTTTGTTTACCTTTCATTTTCACTTTCTTTTTATAGAATGTAGTGCCCAACAGTTTAAAGGAAGGGGTGAAGTCTCGGGATCCGCTCTAGTCGAGTTGTTAGATGTCTCTCTCCGGAGTCGCTCCTCTATCTTTCGTGAAAGCATACGAGTCGTTATGTTAAGCATCTAATCCTAGTCTTTATGTTATCTGTGTTAGAGGAGTTAGATGTCCCTCATGTTGAACAGTCTGACATCAAGTTGTTAGGACCTTAGTCGCTATGCGAACACTTAACACAAGACTGAAAGCGTTAGTGGTTTATGAATCAGTCATCAAGGATCTTAGCCAAACGGTGACCGGCTACGTAAGCACTTTGGGCGCAGGTTTACTTGACGAATTGTCATAAAGACATCACTCTGCTATATATATAAGAAAATTGGATTATAAAAAAAGATTCAATTAATTAGAAGCATTCGCAGTTTTCAGTTCGTTTGTCATCATCTAAAAGAAAAAGAAAAGAGAAAAGAAAATTTTGAAAGACAAAACTGCTAAGCTATAAGTAGAAGTTGTTGAAGTAGAAAATGCTTGCTGCTCGCTTAGCGCACGGATCATACGCTATCTCATCACTCACTAAGGCTAGCGAAAAGTGATCGAATAAAGCATTTGTTCGTACAGCTCTCGAACCTCACGCTCTATCACGCACGGAAAAGAAGCTGACTCAAAGAAATCGGTCACAAAGCTTATTTTTGCGGGTCAATAAGCTCTCGAAAAGACCTGATCCTTCCCTAACCATGAATCTTGACCCTAGTGAAGGTAGTCGGTGAGAGGAATAGGTGGTTTCCAAAGGATAGAGTTATTCTATATGACGCTCTCTCTGTATTGGATGGATGCCTTAGCTGTGGGATAGAAGGCTTTTCTTTCAAGTCTTCTTTTCTTTGATCGCCTAAGTCCTTGACTTGAACACTTCGCTGAAATCATGTATAAGATCATCCCTTAGTGGACTGATTCAACCTTGTAGCATATCTTGCAGCCCTTAGACCGGTCTCCCCTCATTCATGCCTTCCTTCAAGGCCTATTCTTTTGGATATCCTTGTTTCCTTCTTTCCTGGAACATCCTTTTCTTCTGATTGATGGGACTTCTGTCTGAAATCCCTTGACCTAACCTCTCCTTGACTTGCCGCAGCCAAGTCTTCCCCAACCTCTCCTGATGTTCTTGGTGAGCTAGCCTGTCATCCACCGCCCCAACTGTGATGGTCCCCTTCGGCTAGTTCTTTCACAAGTGACCCTGTCTTCCATCTGCTTCTTCCTCCTAATGGTTTGGTCCCCCTCTCCCTTGTCAAAGCTTAGTTATCCGTGAATGAGAACTCGTTTTGCTTGTTGGCTGGCTTATGATGGTTTCCTGTCCCAATTCAACATATTCCTTTTTTTGCTCCTGCTTGGTAGCAGGCTTGTGTGCGAGCTTGGTCCGGTTTCGATTCCTAAAGCCCACGGAGAAGGGTGTGGAGCCTCGCTTTCCATGCTGCTCCCCCTGCCAGTGTGTTGGCGTCGATGAAGGTTTAAAGCCTCTTTCCTTCAACACCGAAAAGCTAGTAATTTTATGTGTCTTCTTGAGCGAGTGAAGTGCTTCACGGATGTGGAGCACGAACGCATAAAACTTTTTGCTTTTCCTTTCCCTCCCTCGCTTACAGTTACTTCCAATTCCAACCAATTTCTAGTTAATGCACCCATAAGAACCCGACAATCCCCCGTATGGAGCCACCGTCGTTTCGTCTGGCATGTACTCTCTAGTCACCACTCCTCCGAGTACGACAAAGTGAAAGGAGACAAGACTCACCTCCCCCTACTTTGTCAATCACAGCCGTCTCGTCTATTCTATTCTCGAAAGCGTGTAGACAGAAGGCCCTTTTTTCGGACTGTCTTGTTTTCAGGCCTCCACGGCCGTCCGGGGTTCTCCATTCTCAGAAAGCTTCAACTTTCCCACGTGTGCGCAAGCTTGCGAATAGTTTCTGCGATCACTCTAC